TTAAGAATAAGCTAAGTTAAGCTTTTGGGCTCATACCTCAAATATAAAGATATCCTTTTTCTTAATAAAGTGCCTGATAAAAGGATTATTCTGATAGGATAAATTATGTAATTTTTTACCTTTATTATATTTTTTAGAATTAAACTAAACCTAATAATATCAAAAATTATTGTGCATCTTACACTAAAATATATTTTATTTAAAATAGAACTTAAATTTCTAAAAATTTTTTATTTTAAATTTATTTTTATTCAAATTCTAATAAAATATTTTTTATTTTTATTTTATTTTTTAGAACTTTAATTTCTATTTCTTCCAATTCTTGATTAGGATGTTGAGTAGGATTAGAAATTAATCTGTTAAGATTTATCCCCCTAATTTCTAATACAAAAAACTTACTAAATACAGAAGCGGCATTAAAATATTTTCTTACTCAATCAATTGCATCAATTAATTTTTTATTCTCAATTTTATTTAAAATAATTTTATTCAAAAATTTTGAAATAAATAATTTTTTATCAATTATAATTAACTCTTCATTAATAATAAAAATAGGATCTGCACCATTTTATTTTTGATTCCCCAATATTATGGAAGGATTATCTTGAATAAATTGCTTTATTCTAATAACATGACAAAAAATTTCCCCCATAATTTTACTTTCTTATTATATAAATAATAATTTTATTATAATTATTATAATTTTAAATGCTATTATTGGAAGAATTAGAGGATTTAATCAAACCTCTATTCGAAAATTAATAGCTTTTTCGTCCATTAATAATTTAGGATGATTAATAGCAAGATTAATAATTAGAGAAAATATTTGACTCATATATTTTATTTTATACTCATTTTTTAATATAATTTTATGTTTTTTATTTTCAATATTAAATATTTTTTATATTAACCAAATTATAAACTTTAATTTAATACCATTTATTAAAATTTCTTTATTAATTAATTTTTTTTCATTAGGAGGATTACCCCCATTTTTAGGATTTTTCCCAAAATGAATTATTATTAACTTTTTAATAAATAGAAATATATATATTATTTCATTCATATTTATTATATCAAGATTAATTATATTATTTTTTTATATTCGAATTATTTATCTTTCTTTTTTATTAAATTTTTTTAAATTAAAATGATTTAAAATTAAAATTAAAAATAATTTTTTTTTATTAATTAATTTTTTTTCTTTAATTTCTTTAAGAGGTTTAATTCTTAATACTTTTATATTTTTTTAAGGTTTTAAGTTAAATTAAACTAATAGTCTTCAAAATTATTTATAAAGAAAATTCTTTAAGCCTTAGAAATTTTTACACCTTAAAATTTGCAATTTTATATCATAATTGACTATAAGACTAACTAATAAAAGAGAAAATTCTCGTTAATAAATTTACAGTTTATCGCTTAAAACTCAGCCATTTTATTGCGAAAATGACTTTATTCAACTAATCATAAAGATATTGGAACTCTATATTTTATTTTCGGAATTTGATCCGGAATAGTAGGAACATCTTTAAGTTTATTAATTCGAACTGAATTAGGTAACCCTGGTGCTTTAATTGGAGATGACCAAATTTATAATACAATTGTTACAGCTCATGCTTTTATTATAATTTTTTTTATAGTTATACCAATTATAATTGGAGGATTCGGAAATTGACTTGTCCCTTTAATATTAGGAGCCCCAGATATAGCTTTCCCCCGAATAAATAATATAAGATTTTGATTATTACCCCCTTCTTTAACTCTTTTAATTTCTAGAAGAATTGTAGAAAATGGGGCAGGAACAGGATGAACAGTGTACCCCCCACTTTCATCTAATATTGCCCATAGTGGATCATCAGTAGATTTAGCTATCTTTTCATTACACTTAGCAGGTATTTCTTCAATCCTTGGAGCAATTAACTTTATTACAACTATTATTAATATACGAATTAGAAATATGTCATTTGACCAAATACCTTTATTTGTGTGAGCAGTAGGAATTACCGCCTTACTTTTACTTTTATCCTTACCAGTTCTTGCTGGGGCAATTACTATACTTTTAACTGATCGAAATTTAAATACTTCTTTCTTTGATCCTGCTGGAGGGGGAGACCCAATTCTTTATCAACACTTATTCTGATTTTTTGGGCATCCAGAAGTCTATATTTTAATTCTACCTGGATTTGGGATAATCTCTCATATTATTTCACAAGAAAGAGGAAAAAAGGAAACTTTTGGGTCATTAGGTATAATTTATGCTATAATAGCAATTGGTCTTTTAGGATTTATTGTATGAGCTCATCATATATTCACTGTAGGAATAGATATTGACACTCGTGCTTATTTTACATCTGCAACAATAATTATTGCAGTTCCAACTGGAATTAAAATTTTCAGTTGATTAGCAACATTATACGGTACTCAAATTAATTATAGTCCTTCCATATTATGAAGCTTAGGATTTGTATTTTTATTTACTGTAGGAGGTTTAACTGGTGTAATTTTAGCAAATTCTTCAATTGATATTATCTTACATGATACTTATTATGTTGTTGCTCATTTTCATTATGTTCTTTCTATAGGAGCAGTATTTGCAATTTTAGGAGGTTTTATTCATTGATATCCCCTTTTTACTGGATTAAGCTTAAATAATTACTACTTAAAAATTCAATTTATTACTATATTTATTGGGGTAAATTTAACATTTTTCCCTCAACATTTTTTAGGATTAGCAGGTATACCTCGACGATATTCTGATTATCCAGATAATTATTTATCCTGAAATATTATTTCATCTTTAGGATCCTATATTTCTTTAATTGCCACAATTATAATAATAATAATTATTTGAGAGTCTATAATTAACCAACGAATAATTATTTTTTCATTGAATATACCATCTTCTATTGAATGATATCAAAATCTTCCTCCTGCCGAACATTCCTATAATGAATTACCTATTATAAGTAATTTCTAATATGGCAGATAATATGTAATGGATTTAAACCCCATTTATAAAGGATTTCCTTTTTTTAGAAATGGCAACCTGATCAAATTTTAACCTTCAAAATGGAGCTTCACCTTTAATAGAACAAATAATTTTCTTCCATGATCATACTTTAATTATTTTATTAATAATTACTATTTTAGTTATATACTTAATAATAAATTTATTTTTTAATAAATTCATTAATCGATTTTTACTTGAAGGTCAAATAATTGAATTAATTTGAACAATTTTACCAGCTATTACTTTAATTTTTATTGCATTACCATCATTACGATTATTATATTTATTAGATGAATTAAATAATCCTTTAATTACTCTTAAATCAATTGGACATCAATGATATTGAAGATATGAATATTCAGATTTTAAAAATATTGAATTTGATTCATACATAATCAATGAACCAGATAATATTAATAATTTTCGATTATTAGATGTAGATAACCGAATTATTCTCCCTATAAATAATCAAATTCGTATTTTAGTAACAGCTACTGATGTAATTCATTCATGAACTGTACCTTCTTTAGGAGTAAAAGTTGATGCAAATCCAGGACGATTAAATCAAACTAATTTTTTTATTAATCGTCCTGGAATCTTTTTTGGACAATGTTCAGAAATTTGCGGAGCAAATCACAGTTTTATACCAATTGTTATTGAAAGAATTTCTATAAATAATTTTATTAACTGAATTAACAATTATTCATCATTAGATGACTGAAAGCAAGTACTGGTCTCTTAAACCAATTTATAGTAAATTAGCAATTACTTCTAATGAAAGAATTAGTTAAATAATAACATTAGTATGTCAAACTTAAATTATTACATTAGTAATATTCTTTTATCCCACAAATAATACCAATTAATTGAATTTTCTTTTTTTTCTTTTTTATATTTATTTTTATTTTATTTAATATTATAAATTACTATATTCACTATAATTTAAATTTTAAATTTAAAATTTCAAATAATAAAAAAAAAAATTATTTAAATTGAAAATGATAAATAACTTATTTTCTATTTTTGATCCTTCAACTAATATTTTTAATTTACCTTTAAATTGACTAAGAACTTTTATTGGTTTAATATTTATCCCATTTACTTTTTGAATAATTCCTAATCGTCACTTTTTATTATGAAAATTTATTATTATAAAACTTCATAATGAATTTAAAATTTTACTTAATTTTAATAAAAATAAAGGTTCAACTTTAATTTTTATTTCTCTATTTTCATTTATTTTATTTAATAATTTCTTAGGTCTTTTTCCATATATTTTTACAAGAACAAGTCACTTAACAATTTCATTAACTTTATCTCTATCATTATGATTAAGATTTATATTATTTGGATGAATTAATAACTCTAAACATATATTTATTCATATAATTCCTCAAGGAACTCCCAGAGTTCTTATACCTTTTATAGTATTAATTGAAACTATTAGAAATATTATTCGACCTGGAACTTTAGCTATTCGTTTAACTGCCAATATAATTGCTGGACATTTATTATTAACCCTACTAAGAAGAACAGGAACTTCAATAAGTAATTATTTATTAATCTTTTTAATTTTAATTCAAATTTTACTTCTAATTTTAGAAAGTGCAGTAGCTGTTATCCAATCTTATGTTATTACAATTCTAAGAACTCTTTACTCTAGAGAAACTAATTAAATGACAAAAAATTTTCATAATCACCCCTACCACTTAGTAGATTATAGACCATGACCATTAACTGGTGCTATTGGAACAATAACATTAGTAACAGGATTAGTTAAATGATTCCATAATTTTAGAATAAATTTACTTATTCTGGGTTATATTATTGTTATCTTAACAATATTCCAATGATGACGAGATATTTGCCGAGAAGGAACATTTCAAGGTAAACACACAATTTTAGTATCAAAAGGATTACGATGAGGAATAATTTTATTTATTGTTTCTGAAGTATTTTTTTTTATTTCTTTTTTTTGAGCATTTTTTCATAGAAGTTTAGCCCCTAATATTGAATTAGGAACAATATGACCACCTTTAAGAATTATCCCATTTAACCCCTTTCAAATTCCTTTACTTAATACAATTATTTTAATTACTTCAGGGTTAACCGTAACCTGAGCTCATCATTCATTAATAAATAACAATTTTTCCCAAACTTCTCAAAGTCTTTTTATTACTATTATATTAGGATTTTATTTTTCATTTTTACAAATATATGAATATTATGAAGCACCATTTACTATTTCAGATAGAGTTTATGGATCTACATTTTTTATAGCAACAGGATTCCATGGACTTCATGTAATTATTGGAACAATTTTTATTTTAACCTGTTATATTCGATTCTTAAATAATCATTTTTCAAGAACACACCATTTTGGATTTGAAGCAGCAGCATGATACTGACATTTCGTAGATGTTGTATGATTATTTTTATACATTTCTATTTATTGATGAGGTAATTAATTATTTATATAATATATTTAGTATATTTGACTTCCAATCAAAAAGTTTAAAATTTTTAATATAAATAATCAAAATCATATTTTTAATATCAACTATTTTTTTTATTATTTCAAATTTAATAATTTTTTTTTCATCAATTTTATCAAAAAAAACAAATTTAGATCGAGAAAAATGTTCCCCATTTGAATGCGGATTTGACCCTAAATCTTTACCTCGAATCCCATTTTCTTTACATTTTTTTTTAATTACTGTAATTTTTTTAATTTTTGATGTTGAAATTGCTTTAATTTTCCCAGTTATTCCTACCTTTAATTTAACTAATATTATTGTTTGATTTAAAACATGTAGTTTTTTTTTAATTATGTTATTATTAGGACTTTATCATGAATGAAATCAAAAAATATTAAATTGAACTTACTAGGAAAATAGTTTAAAAAAACATTTGATTTGCATTCAAAAAATATTAATTAATTAATTTATCTTAAATAAGAAGCAATTCCCATGCATTTAATTTCGACTTAAAAGATAGAGTAAAATACTCCTTATTTATTAATTGAAACCAAAATAGAGGTATATCACTGTTAATGATATTATTGAATAAAAAATTCCAATTAAAGAAATATTCTATATTAAGCTGCTAACTTAATTTTAGTGGTTAAATACCATTAATATTTCTATTTATATAGTTTAATTAAAACTTTACATTTTCAATGTAAAAATAAAATTTTTATTTTTATAAATTACCTAAAGATAAATTATCACCCTAATATCTTCAATATTATACTCTAAATTAAGCTATTTAAGTAACTACTTTAATATAAATAATGTTATTAATAATATTCATAAAACAAATCTATATAAATAAATTTTAAAATTATTTATTATAAATAAATTAAAAATAATAGAATAATTTTTTAAAATATTATATAAACCTTGGCCTCTATATAATTCACTTCAACCAAAATCAATATTTTTTACTAAATTTTGCCCTAATTTTAATACAGGGTAATTAACTCCATAAGTAAATAAATTTGGCATAAATCATATTAACCCTAAAAAATTTCTTAATTTATAAAAATTTATAAATTTATTTAAAGAGTATAAATTTATAAGTCTAATAAATCAACCTATTACTACACCAAAAATTCTTACATAAATAACTATTAATTTTAAATTTAAAGGTAAAAAAATCATGTAAGGATAATTAAAAATAAATCAACTTAAAAATCTCCCGGAAATTACTCTTATAAATAATAATAAAATTATTCTTTTTAATATAACATAATCCTCATCATATAAATTATAAATTCTAAATAAATTAAATTCATTTACTATTAAATATAAAGATAAACGTATTGAATAAAATACAGTTAAGCCTGTAGAAAAATAATATAAAAAGAAAATAATTAAATTTAAATTTCTTATTCTAACTATTTCTAAAATTAAATCCTTTGAATAAAACCCAGATAAAAAAGGAATCCCACATAAAGATAAATTAGAAATATTAAAACAAAGAGAAGTTATGGGAATATATAGACTTAATCCCCCCATGTAACGAATGTCTTGATTATCATTTATTATGTGAATAATTATTCCAGCACATATAAATAATAAAGCCTTAAACATAGCATGTGTTAAAAGATGAAAAAAAGCTAAATCTCTAAAACCTATTCTTAAAATTCTTATTATTAAACCTAATTGTCTTAACGTTGATAAAGCAATAATTTTTTTTAAATCAAATTCATAAACTGCTGAAATCCCAGCTATAAATATGGTTAAACCTGAAATTAGTAGTAATATTTTTAAAAATTCTGTATTAACTAATAAAGAATTAAATCGAATTAATAAATAAACCCCTGCAGTAACTAAAGTTGAAGAATGAACTAAAGCTGAAACAGGAGTTGGTGCTGCTATAGCAGCAGGTAATCAAGCACTAAAAGGAATTTGAGCTCTCTTAGTTATAGCCCCTAAAATAATTAAACCCCCAATAATTTTTATACAATAATCTATTTTTATTAATTCTAAATAAAAAATAAAATTTCAACTCCCAAAATTAACTATTCAAGCAATTACTATTAATAATATAACATCTCCAATTCGATTAGATAAGACAGTTAACATCCCGGCATTATAAGACTTTATATTTTGATAATAAATTACTAACCCATAAGAGACTAATCCTAACCCATCTCAACCTAAAAAAATTCTAATAATATTAGGACTTAAAATCAATAATATTATTGATAAAACAAATATTAAAACTAAAATAATAAATCGTCTTAAATTTAATTCTGATCTTATATATCTTTTGCTATAATAAATTACAGAAGAAGAAATTAAAGAAACAAATATTATAAATAATAAAGATATTCAATCTAATAAAACTGAAAATACAATATTTATTGAATTAAAAGAAACAATTTCTCATTCTAAAAAAATAACAATATTTTTTATTAAAAAATACAATATAAATACTATATTTAATAATATAAAAATAAATAAAAAAAAAAATCTAATAAAACAAATTGAATTATTATTTTTAATGACCTAAAATGAAAATTCATATATTTGACTCCACAAATCAATATTTTTTATTAAATTATTTAAGTTAAATTCAAATTCTATAATCAAATTTTAAAATAAAAATATTTAAAGGAAATCAATGTAAAAACAATAATAAATATTCACGAGAAACTCCTGAATAAAAACTATAAAGTCCTAAATTATAAGCCCCATGTTGTGAATAAGAAAATAAATATAATCTATAACCTGCTCTAAAAAAAGAAATTATTATTAATATAATTATTCTTAATCAAGATCAACTTACTAAACTATTAATTAACTCAACTTCACCTAAAAAATTTATTGAAGGAGGGGCTGCTATATTCCCAATTATAAATAAAAATCATCAAAGTCTTATTGAAGGTATAAAATTTATTATCCCCTTATTTATAAATAAACTCCGAGTACCTAATCGTTCATAATTAATATTAGATAAACAAAATATTCCTGAAGAACATAAACCATGCCCAATTATTAAAACATAAGACCCAAATATTCCTCAATAATTTATAGTTATAATACCCCCAATTACTATTCCTATATGAGCTACTGAAGAATAAGCAATTAAAGACTTTATATCAACTTGACAAAAACATTTTAATCTAACAAAAACTCCCCCAAGTAAACTAATTACAACTCATATTAAACCTATTTTTATAGTTAATTCTTCAAAAATAACTAAAACTCGTAATAACCCATAACCCCCTAACTTTAATATAACCCCGGCTAAAATTATTGAACCAGAAATTGGAGCTTCCACATGAGCCTTAGGAAGTCATAAATGAACAAAATATATAGGTATTTTTACAAAAAAAGCCATAATTATCGATAAATATAAAATTAAAGAAGAACTATAATAAAATTTATATATATAAATAATTATAGAATTAATTTCATTATAAATAAAAAATAAACCTATTAGTAAAGGTAAAGAGACAAATAAAGTATAAAATAATAAATATAAACCAGCTTGAATACGTTCTGGTTGATAACCTCAACCTATAATTAAAATTAATGTAGGAATTAATCTACCTTCAAAAAATAAATAAAATATTAAAATATTTATTATTCTAAAAGTTAAATACAACATAATTAATAAAAACATAATATTTAATAAAAATAAATTACTATAGTAATTTATTTTTATTAAATTTTCTCTTGCTATAATTATTAATGAACAAATTCAAATTCTTAATAAAATTAAACCAAATGAAATTATATCACAACCTATTATATAACTTAAATTACAAAAACTTATCATATTAAAATTAATAATTATAAATATAAATATAAAAAAAAATAATATTAATTGAACCAATCAAAATATATTTTTTATAAAACATAAAGGTATTATAAAAATTAAATATAATAAAAATTTTATCATAATAAATTATAACTTTGAAAATAATCATTTCCGAAAGTTCGAATTATTGAAACTAAAATAGATAAACCTAAAGCACCTTCACAAACAGAAAAAACTAAAAAAACTATTAATATATATATATCATAACTTATTATTAAAAAATAATAAGTCATTAAAAAATAAATTCTTAAAACAATAAATTCTAAACTTAAAAGAACAATTAATAAATGCTTATGTTTTCTAACAAAAATTATATTACCAAAAAAAAATATAATTAAAATTACAAATTTTATCATTTGTGTTTTTATAGTTTAAAAAAAACATTGGTCTTGTAAACCAAAAATAATTATAATATTTAAAAACTTCAAAGAAAAGAAATATTCTCATCAATAATCTCCAAAATTATTATTTTTTTTTAAACTATTCTTTGAAATCTCATTCTTTTTAATAATAACAATAACATTCATTTCTTTATTTATACTATTTATTACTCACCCACTTAGAATAGGGCTAATAATTTTAATTCAAACCTTATTATTATCTTTATTGTTAGGAATTTATATTAATACATATTGATTTTCTTATATTCTCTTTCTTGTATTTTTAGGAGGGTTATTAGTTTTATTTATTTATGTATCTAGAGTTGCTTCAAATGAAATAATAAATTTTTCATTAAAAATAAAAATATATTTATTATTTAGTATTATTATATTTATTTTATTTTCAATTTTTAAAATAAAAAATTACTACCTTTTTAATAATTTTATTAATAATGAAATAAATAATTTCAATGAATACTTTTTATTTTTTAATGAAAATAAAATTAGATTATCTAAATTATATAATTCCCAAACTTTTTTAATAATTATAATAATTATTATTTATTTATTTATTACTCTAATTGCAGTTATTAAAATTACTAATATTTTTTTTGGGCCTTTACGATCCTTTAACTAATGATAAAAAAATTTTTTCCTTTACGAAAAACTCACCCTTTAATTAAAATCTTAAATAATTCATTAATTGATTTACCTTCCCCCTCTAATATTTCAATTTGATGAAATTTTGGATCTTTATTAGCATTATGTTTAATTACTCAAATTTTAACTGGTTTATTTTTAACAATATATTACTATGCAAATATTGAATTAGCATTTTATAGAGTAAATTATATCTGTCGAAATGTAAATTACGGATGACTAATTCGAACCCTTCATGCAAATGGAGCCTCATTTTTCTTTATTTGTATTTATATCCATATTGGACGAGGAATTTACTATGAATCATTTAATTATATTTATACCTGAATAGTAGGAATTATTATTTTATTTTTACTTATAATAACAGCATTTATAGGATATGTATTACCATGAGGGCAAATATCATTCTGAGGAGCAACAGTTATTACAAACCTTATTTCAGCTATCCCTTATTTAGGAACAACTCTATTAAATTGAATTTGAGGGGGGTTTGCTGTTGATAACCCAACTTTAACTCGATTTTATACTTTCCATTTTTTAATACCATTTGTTATTTTAATAATAACAATAATTCATCTTTTATTCCTCCATCAAACAGGTTCAAATAATCCTTTAGGAACTAATAGTAACTTAGATAAAATTCCATTCCACCCTTATTTCACATTTAAGGATCTAATTGGATTTATTTTAATAATATTTATTTTAATTATATTAACTTTAACAAACCCTTATATACTAGGAGACCCTGATAATTTTATCCCAGCAAATCCATTAGTAACTCCAGTTCATATTCAACCAGAATGATACTTTCTTTTTGCATATGCTATTCTACGTTCTATTCCAAATAAACTTGGAGGAGTAATTGCATTATTAATATCAATTTTAATTATTGCTATTCTACCATTTACATTTAATAAAAAAATTCAAGGAATTCAATTTTATCCAATTAATCAACTTATTTTTTGAACTATAGTAACAACTATTATTTTATTAACATGAATTGGTGCACGACCCGTTGAAACTCCTTATATTCTTACAGGTCAAATTTTAACTATTATTTATTTTTCTTATTATATTATCAATCCAATTATTAACAAAATATGAGACAAAATAATTTTTTATAATTAATTAATGAGCTTGTAAAAGCATTTGTTTTGAAAACTTAAGAAAGAATAAATATTCTATTAATTTATACTAAAAATATTTATTATATAATAAATATTTTTAATCCTAAATATAAAATTATCATATTTAAAGAAATTGGTAAATAAACCTTTCAACATAAATATATTAATTTATCATATCGATAACGTGGTAAAGTTCCTCGAACTCAAATAAATAAAAAAGAAATTAATCTTAATTTTAAATAAAATAATAATCTTAAACTATAACCTCCTATATATAATAAAACAAATATTATACTTATAAATAAAATTCTTGAATATTCAGCTAAAAAAATTAATGCAAACCCCCCTCTTCTATACTCAATATTAAACCCTGAAACTAATTCTCTCTCTCCTTCAGCAAAATCAAAAGGAGTTCGATTAGTTTCTGCTAATATTGAAGAAAATATACATAAACATAAAGGTATTATTAAAAATATAAATCAAATATTATTTTGAAAAATTATTAAACTTATTATATTAAAATCTATAATTAAAATTAAAGATGAGCCTAAAATTAAAGCTAATCTAACTTCATAAGAAATAGTTTGAGCCACAGCTCGTAAACCCCCTAATATAGAATAATTTGAATTAGAAGATCACCCAGCTATTAATAAAATATAAACTCCAACTCTAGTACAACAAAAAAAAAATAAAATTCCTAAATTAAACATAATAATATTAAAAGAATAAGGAATTAATATTCAAATAATTAAAGATAAAAAAAATCCAATAACAGGAGAATAATAATAATAAATATAATTAGAATAATTTAAATAAGTTTGCTCCTTACTAAATAATTTAAGACCATCAGAAAAAGGTTGTAAAATCCCTATTACTCCTAACTTATTAGGCCCTTTTCGAATTTGGATATAACCTAATACCTTACGTTCTAATAAAGTTAAAAAAGCAACACCAACTAAAACTCCTACAAATAAAATTAATAAACCTAAAATAATATTTAACTTTTCAATTATTAAAATTACTACTTATATAAATAATTATATATTTATGACTTCTAAAACCATTACATTTTTCTGCCAAAATAGTAAAAAATTAATAACATTCATTTATAAAAAATTATTTCTAATAATTGATCCTTTCGTACTAAATTATTACATTTATATAAAGATAGAAACCAACCTGGCTCACACCGGTTTGAACTCAGATCATGTAAGATTTTAATGATCGAACAGATCAAAATTTTAAACTTTTGCATTTAAATTTTATCTTAATCCAACATCGAGGTCGCAAACTCTTTTTCTTATAAGAACTAAAAAAAAAAATTACGCTGTTATCCCTAAGGTAATTTAATCTTTTAATCATAAATTATGGATCAAAATTTCATTAATTAATGTATAATTTTTAAAAAAAGTTTTTTAAATTTTTCTATCACCCCAACAAAATATTTTATTAAATATTAATTCAAAATTTTATATAAAATTAATATTTAATAAAATATAAAACTCTATAGGGTCTTCTCGTCTTTTATAAAAATTTTAGCTTTTTGACTAAAAAATTAAATTCTATTATTAATAAAGAGACAGTTTATATCTCATCAAATCATTCATACAAGTCTTCAATTAAAAGACTATTGATTATGCTACCTTTGTACAGTCAATATACTGCAGCCCTTTAAAATAATTCAGTGGGCAGATTAGACTTTAAATTATTTTCAAAAAGACATGTTTTTGATAAACAAGTGAATATAAATTTTTGCCGAATTCCTTTTTATTAATTTAAATAATTTTTTTTTTTATTTTAAATTATATACTAATTTTATCATTATAACTAATTTTTTATTATTAAAAAATATTTTTTTATAAAAAATTAAATTAAAATAAAATTTTAATTAAATGAAATTATTTATAAAAAATTATAATTTATAAAAAATATAAATCTTAAAAATTTCAATTATTTTATTTTTATTATAAAAATTTAATTTAAAGCTTATCCCTTAAAATATAAAATTATTTTTTTAATTAATTAATTAATAAATTAATTAAAAAAAAATAATTTAAAATTAAATTTTTTTCTAAAAAAATTAGATATATTTCAAAACGATTAACTTTTCATTTCCAATTAATTATTAAAAATAATTATGCAATATTAACTTTTTTAATTAATTAACTCTTTGAAATTCGAAATAAATTTAACTAAATTATCTTTTTAATAAACTCTGATACACAAGATACAATAAATGAAATTTACTTTTATATAAATTTTTATTTCAATATTTTCAATTTTATTTCACAATACTAATTCACTATAAATTTTTTAATTTTTTCTATAAATATACTTTAACCCCCATTAAATATTTTATATTAAAATTATTTTTTATATTTTTAAACTATTAAATTTTCCCCCTCAAACTAATTATAATTATAATTTCTTTTCAATGTAAATGAAAAACTTTAACAAGCTCTAATTTGTCTTTCTAGGAACACTTTCCAGTACCCCTACTTTGTTACGACTTATTTCAATTTTTAAATGAAAGTGACGGGCAATATGTACATATTTTAATTATAAATCATTTTAAAAAATTATTTAAAATTACATTTAAATCCACCTTCAAATAAATATTTCAAAATTATTATTCGTTTATATAATTATATTGTAATCCATCTTAAATTTAATTATAATCTACATCTTGATCTGAATTAATTTCTAATTAAAATTTTAAAATATTATTTTTATTTAAAAATATTTTTTTAACAACGATATATAAAATTTTAAATTAAATATGATTATTCGTGGAATATCAATTACTAGACAGATTCCTCTAAATGAACTAAAATACCGCCAAATTATTTAAGTTTCAATAAATAATTATTTACTATTTTAGTAATTTACTTTAATTTTTTATAATAGGGTATCTAATCCTAGTTTTAAATAAAATTTTTAAAATCATAATTTTTACTTAAATTTTTATAAAATTAAAATTTCACTTAATAATTTTATTTTTAATTTAATTTAATTATATTTATTTTTACTAATAAAATTTATTTAAATTTTTGTATAACCGCAACTGCTGGCACAAAATTTGTTATTTAATTTTTGTATTACTAAATCTTAATTTCTTAAATTTTTAATTTTAATTACTATATATTTTATTATTAAATTTTTTAAATTTAATAAAATTAACACTAAAATTTATATGTAAATTAAACTTAAAATAAATTATCTAAATCATAAATTTTTATCTATTTATTAGTATTATCACATAGATTTTTTTTTTTTTTTTTTTATATTAAATATTTACATTTTTTATTAAATTTTATTTAATTCTTTTATTCTTTTTCTTATAATATGTATTTAAATACAAATTCATTATTAAACAATTAATAATAAGTTTAAATAAAAAAAATTATAAATATAATATTTATTTTTTTAACAATTTATTATATTTATTTAATTTATAATTATATAAATATTTATATATATATATATATATATTAATATATTAAATATTTAATATGCCCACGCATATATATATATAAATAAATTAAAAGAAAATTTTCTTTTAATTTATTTATAAACCTATTTCAATAATTTTATATATAAATATAAAATAAATAA